TTCTAGAATCCCTAAAATTTGTTTGACATCTTCTATGCGAAAATGTTCCATTTTCATAAGATCTTCTTGACTGTTATTCAAAAGGTCCAATAATGTATATATGTTGGACCTTTTGAGGCAATTATAGATTCTGGGAGGCAATTCTGATTGGTCAATAAAAATCGATTTCAACGCTATTTTTTTTTTATTTTTTGTTAGTTTAGCCAATTTATCATAAAAGGTAAAAGGGGGTAAAGGAACTATGTGTTGCTTGTCCTCTAAATTGAAATTTTCTTCTTTGGTATGTAAAAAGGGAATCAATAAATCAATCAAATTCCGGGAGGCTTCGTGAAGTGCTTCTTTAGGAGTTAAACTTCCATTTGTCCATATTTCGAGAAATAGTATCTCTTTGTTACCATTTTCATAAGAATGAATACTATGATTCGCATTTCGAACAGGCATGAATACAGGATCTATAGGATAACTTCCATCTTGAAAGGTATTTGGCGCTTTTATAAGATATCCGCGATTCTTCTCTATTTGTAATCCAATAACCAACTCAATGGGTTCCGTCAAGCTAGCTATATGCTGTGTATTATCGACGATTTCTACATAAGGCGGTAAGATGATATCTTGAGCAGTTACATATCCAGGGCCCTTGACACAAATAGACGCCTCACAAGTTCCATAGAGATTACTTCTCAATACGATTTCTTTCAAATTCATTAAAATTTCATGTACTGATTCTTGAATACCCATTATGGTAGAATATTCGTGTGATATTTTATCAGATTTTGCGCGTGTGATACATGTTCCTTCGATTTCTCCAAGCAAAGCTCTTCGCATCGCAATGCCTATTGTGTCTGCTTGACCTTTCATAAGTGGAGACAGAATAAAGCGCCCATACAAAAGACGCTTACTGTCTGCTGCTGATTCAACACACTTCCACTGTAGTGTCCGAGTAGATACTGTTATTTTCTCTCGAACCATAATAATATTATTTGATCTGATCATTGAATCATTTATTTCTCTTGTTTCTCTTGCTATTGAAATATCTTCAATTTTTTTTCTACACACGTCTTTTTTTCGGGGGTCTACAGCCATTATGTGGCATAGGGGTTACATCCCGTACGAAAGTTAATAGTATACCACTTCTGCGAATAGCTCGTAATGCTGCGTCTCTTCCGAGACCGGGACCTTTAATCATGACTTCTGCTCGTTGCATACCTTGATCTACTACTGCACGAATAGCATTTGCCGCTGCGGTTTGAGCAGCAAATGGTGTCCCTCTTCTTGTACCTTGGAAGCCACAAGTACCGGCAGAGGACCAAGAAACCACTCGCCCTCGTACATCTGTAACAGTCACAATGGTATTATTGAAACTTGCTTGAATATGAATAACCCCCTTTGGTATTTTACGTATACTCTTACGTGAACTAATACGTCCACGTGAACCCTTTTTCGGTATAGCTTTTGCCATATTTTATCATCTCATAAATTTGAGTCAGAGATATATGGATATATCCATTTCATGTCAAAAAAGATCCCCCCTTCTTATTTGTATATTGGGTCTTTAACGAGTCTTATTATCCTTGTCTTTGTTTATGTCTTGGGTTGGAACAAATTACTATAATTCGTCCCCGACGACGGATTAGTCGACATTTTTCACAAATTTTACGAACAGAAGCTCTTATTTTCATATTTGCCACTCCTTACTTTAATTTTGAATCCATTTCTTGGAAGAAAATAAGTTTCTTTCAATTTTCGATTTCGAATCGTATTCCTGCGAAAGAAATAGTGAAGTTGAAAAAACACCTAATCTTTCGAATCTTTGTTGCGGAGTCGATAAATTATACGACCTCTGGTTGAATCATAACGACTTACTTCAATTTTGACTCTATCTCCTGGCAATATTCTTATAAAACTACGTCGGATCTTTCCTGAAACATAACCTAGAATCGTATCTTCATTATCTAAACGAACCCGGAACATGCCGTTGGGAAGCGATTCAGTAACTAAACCTTCATGAATCCATTTTTGTTCTTTCATTCCAGGTAAAACCTCCTTGAAGTATCAACTAGTGGAGGAAGAACCCTATTAGACAATCCACCCCTTCTCTTTTCTTTTTCACAAAAAAGAAGTTTCCTATTCAATTCGGATATTAGAAAGATTACCATATATAACACAAAATTTCTCCGCCTATTCTTTCTAGTCGAGCTTCTCGGTCTGTCATTATACCCCGAGAGGTAGAAAGAATTACAACCCCCATCCCGCCTAAAATTCTAGGAATTCTTTGATAGTTAGAATAGATTCGGAGACCCGGCCGACTGATCCGTTTTAAATTTAAAAGATTTTGATAAGTCCTTTTCCTATTCCTTCTATGTCGTAGGGTTAAAACCAAAAAATCTTTGTTGTTTTCTCGATGTTTTCTCACGTTTTCGATAAAACCCTCTCGTAAAAGTATTTTAACAATACTTTGGCTGATATTAGTAGATGCTACTCGAACCACGCTTTTTCTATACATATCGGCATTTCGTATAGAAGTTATTATGTCAGCAATAGTATCACTACCCATGATTAATTAAAATTATTGGTGCCTCCAAATTTGGATATAATCAACATGTTTTTATTTTTTTTTTTACGTATTTGTTTATGAATATTCATTTTGAAAGGTATATACGTGAGACAAAATCTACTAAATGAATCTTCTATACCCTACTATAACCTATAACCATATCGTGGTCTCATTTTATAATACCTCGGGAGCTAATGAAACTATTTTAGTAAAATTGAACTGTCTCAATTCTCGGGCAATCGCACCAAAAACTCGAGTTCCTTTTGGATTTCCTTCTTGATCAATCACAACTGCAGCATTGTCATCATATCGTATTATCATACCGTTGTCACGTTTAAGTTCTTTACAAGTACGTACAATGACAGCTCTGACCACTTCTGATCTTTCTAGAGGCATGTTTGGAACTGCGTCTTTGATCACAGCAACAATAACGTCACCAATATGAGCATATCGACGATTGCTAGCTCCTATGATTCGAATACACATCAATTCTCGAGCCCCGCTGTTATCTGCTACATTCAAATGGGTCTGAGGTTGAATCATATCATTTTTTTTTTTATCTGTTTTTTACAATACAAAGTTCGAAGAAAAAAAGAAATATTATTTGTTCAAAAAAAAGAAACCTGCACCCGCTATTTTTAAGGCCTATTTCTTTTTTATCCCGAAATGATGAATTGAGCTCGTATAGGCATTTTGGACGCTGCTATTGAAATAGCCCTTCTGGCTATATTTTCTGTTACTCCACCCATTTCATAAAGGATTCGACCTGGTTTAACAACAGCTACCCAATATTCGGGAGAGCCTTTACCTGAACCCATACGTGTTTCTGCGGGCCTTACTGTAACTGGTTTATCTGGAAATATACGGACCCATATTTTTCCACCGCGACGTGCATTTCGTGTCATTGCTCGTCGACCTGCTTCTATTTGTCTAGATGTGATCCAAGCGGGTTCAAGTGCCTGAAGAGCGTATTTACCAAAACAAATAGTATTACCTCGATAAGACATTCCCTTCATTCTTCCTCTATGTTGTTTACGGAATCTGGTTCTTTTGGGGTTATAGTTGATGGTTTGTTTTAAATTCCATCTCTACTACAGAACCGGACGTGAGAGTTTCTTCTCATCCAGCTCCTCGCGAAGAAAATCAACTCAAATTCAAGATTTTGAATTCAATTCAGATAGAATATAATTCGAATTAAGATATACATGTATTTAATAAGTAATATACTGAATCATATATTTCATTTAATATAGATCAAATATATTATTCATTTGTATATCTTGTTTGTATAGATAACTAAATCTAAATATATTAAATAACTTAACTATTTTTTTCTTATATTTATATATTTTAGGATGTTAAAAAAAATCTTTCTTTTGTTTTACTCTTTATCGTATTGGATTGACCCGATTTTAGCAATCCAAGAAAATAAAGTTTTCGCGGGCGAATATTTACTCTTTCAATTTCTATTTCAGTTCTATCATTAGTTCATAACTTTTCCGAATAGATGAATTGGTCTCTGGCCGGTTCCGCCATCCCGATCAATGAATCATTCGAATTCATTTTCACTAAAATCTTTTGAATTCACAGGTTCCATCGTTCCCATCGCTTCTTACTTAATGGTTAGGTCTGAATTCTACAACGGAGCTATTAGTTCTTGAGTCAATATTCTTAGTCTTTATTGGCTCGAAGCTCTTTATTTTTGTTCGATGAGCAGATCCTTTTAATGATGAATCCGTATTGATGCTTTATTACGCAGATTTTTTCTGATATGACCCATAGACCTTACATATTGGAATTCTATATCATCAATATTCTTTTTCTTTCTTTCTCTCATCCTTCCGTTTATCCATACCCTTTGTTTTTTATTTCGATTGACAACTTATAAATTTTTTTAATAAAAAAAAAAAAAAAAAGATTTCAGTTGCTACAACAATATGAACAATATATCATATCTTGACTGGTTCTTTGGATCCAGATAATACGAAGTGATGAGTTGGTTATTACTTCTATAGTTATTTGTTTATACTATGGGGCTGGTTTTTTATACTAACCCTCAAAAAACCAACGAGTCACACACTAAGCATAGCAATTTTATCAAAAGATTCATTTAATTTTTATTAAACCCTATAGAATTATAAAGAATTAGAATTGTTCATTTTTTTTATTGAACAGAAAAGAAAAAGAAGAAACAAATTTATCCTTTTTTTGTTCCATCGCTGGATAGAATGCAAAGGGAAACAAAGGTTTATTATCCACCTTCTATAAATATCCAAATTTTTATGCCTAATACCCCATAGATTGTTCGAACTGTATAGGAACAATAATCAATTTTAGCTCGAATGGTTTGTAGTGGAACCCTACCCTCTCTGATCCATTCAACACGCGCAATTTCTTTTCCGTCGATACGTCCTGCAATTTGCACTTGAATTCCTTTTGTATCTGC